TGCAAAAGAATTTCTTTCTATGCACATTATTTTGATTCTTTAAATTGAAGGAAATTAGAATTCTCAATTCTCTACGACGTCTAGACGATAAAATTTTTTCAGGAACAAGCAAATCAGAATTCTTTTTGTCTCTATTTAGAGTTTTATGTCTTGGAATGGATTCATCAAAATGATTCTTAGCAACTTTTTGGGGGTTTCGGTATCTTTGATTACTTTGGTGCTTACTTTTATGAACCAACGAAATACCTATGATTTGATACATAAAAAACTGTCCGTCATTTTTTACAGATAGACGGGCGGGTTCCATAATTAATATTCCCTTTTTTGTTAATTGTGTAAGATTTAAACGTCTCCTCATTATATCCAAATTCATTTCTTTCCTTTGAATATAGGATATAGAAATTTTTCTTACATTTATTAGGCTAACCAGGAGACCATATATCTGGATATTATTCATCATTTTTTGATTCAATTGATTCAAACGTCCAGTCCATCTTAATTGCAAAGGAAAATCTCCTTTGAGTAATATTTGTAGTTTTTCGATCGATTCTAAAAGGGATTCTTCAATATTGTTTTGATTCTTTAATTCAAAATATTGTTTTGAATTGGATGGACTAAAATTGAAAAAATCCTCATCCTCTTCGTGCTTTCCCTTGATATTTTGATTTTCACTAAAATTTGGATTGATATTCAAATTAAAAAGAAGTAAGTTGCTTGGAATAAACCAAGGTTTCTCTTTATATTTATGATAAAGTATCAAAAACTCTGGAAATAAAAAAAATTTCGGATTTGATATGGGGCGATTTAAGATTAAGAACTTTTCATTCATTCCCATCCAATCAAAAGACATTCCCATCCAATCAAAAAAGACCCTTTTGTAATTGATTTCGGAATTTGAATCAATCGGAAGATAAAAAAGACCATTATTCGGAATTTTATCCCTTATTTGGATTTGGTCCTTATTAGATTCAACCTGAATATTTGTATTCAATTTCCAACCCAAATATTTTCTATCTGTATTTTTTTCCATATATATAATATCACTTTTTCCTAGATAATTCTTGATAGGAATATTTTTGAGTATGTTAACAGTTTTTTCTTTATTTCTGGTGGAATTTTCTTGCTTCTTATTTGGTTCTAATGATGATCTATAAATATAGGACTTCTTATTAGTTTCAGAATGAATATATTTATATGATAAACGATCATATCTATAGTTTTTTTGAAAATTCTCTTCTTTATTTGATAATAAATAGACTTTCAAATTTTGTTTTTTTTTGTAATCAAATAATTGGTCTTTTTCATAGGAATACCATTTATTTAGATCCTTATTTTGAGATGGCTGGCATTGATTTTTTCCATTTCGCCATTTTTGTGGGACTAATCTAGACCATGTAATCTGAGATAAATCGTATTGATAATGACCTCTTAACCAGTTTTTCCATGGATTCATTCCATAATTTGGAAGTTTCTTATGTCTTACTTCGTAATCAAAGATTCCTTGTCTTCCAAAAAAATCCTTTATTTCATTCTTAAGAAAAAAAGACGGTCCATTGTACTGAAGAATAGATCTTAACTTATTGAAGTTAATAGCCTGGGTTTGTGATAATTTTAAAAATACATATTTTTGTGACAAGTAAGATAACTCAAAAAAAATATTTGACTTCCGCTTACTATTTCTAAGATTATCAAAAGCCTTTTTTATAGTCCTAGTCGAAATAAAGTCAATTTGATTTTGTTTTGTTTTATTAATCTTTTCTTTATTTGTTTCGTTATTGTCAATGTATTTCTCAATAATTTTTTTTGTTGATTCCATAAAAAGTTGTAGAGCGATTCTGCGCATATTAATGATACATAGAAAGATATCTATGTATATTTTTTCAATGAAAATTTTAACTATTAATTCAATATTATTTCTTTTTAATATTTTCCAAATTTTTGGGAGTGCTTCTCCATTATTCTTTTTATTTATTTTTTTTTTCAGCGTTACTGTTTTTTTCTTTTTTTTCATTATTTCTATTTGATTTCTGATTGTGTTTCTTCTATCAATTCTATGTTTCATTTCTTCTTCTGTCTGTGAATAATTTGTCAAACCTTTAGGTCGATTTTGACTAAGTGATTCATGAATTATCTTATTGCTGATTATAGAATCCTTTTCTCTTTCAGTTTCATTTGATTCATATATTTCTCTCGTTATAAATAATGGAATTTTCTTTCCTTTTAAAAGTTCTTTTAGTATTTGTTTTACAAAGAAAAAGACTTTTGCTTCTTTTTTTTTTATTTTTTTTAAAGCTCTTCGAATTCTAAAATTGAATTTTCTGATTTCGACTTTATAGTCTATATCTTTAAAAATGGGTTCAAAAAAGGAAGGTGTTTTTCGCGGAGGACCAAAAGGATATTCCGTTTCCATTCCCAAAACTGTTAAAAAACAAGAATCAAAATCATCTTGTTGCTTTCGATCTCTATCAGAGAGTCGTAGCTTAGATCTGTGCCAAGGTTT